TTCTGGAGGAGCACGTATGCAAGAAGGAAGTTTGAGCTTGATGCAAATGGCTAAAATATCTTCCGCTTTATATGATTATCAAGCAAATAAAAAGTTATTCTATGTCTCGATCCTTACATCTCCTACTACTGGTGGGGTGACAGCTAGTTTTGGTATGTTGGGGGATATCATTATTGCCGAACCCAATGCTTACATTGCATTTGCGGGTAAAAGAGTAATTGAGCAAACATTGAATAAGACAATACCTGAAGGTTCACAAGGGGCTGAATATTTATTCCATAAGGGCTTATTTGATTCAATCGTACCGCGTAATCCTTTAAAGGGCGTTCTTAGTGAGTTATTTCACCTCCATGCTTTCTTTCCTTTGACTCAAAATTAAATCAAGTAGAGTTTTAAAAATTTTTTCTTTATATTTTTCTATTATTTATTATTTTTTTTATTTTAATATTTATATAGATTATATATATATTTTAAATATTCTATTATTATCTTAGAATTAGATTCTAGATATATATTAGAATTCTAAATACTACTTAATTATTATATTATATACTCATTATTTTATATATATACTCATACTCACTTAGATATACTTAGTAGAATTCTATATAAAATTCTCTATGAAAATATACTTAGTATAAGTATATATGAATTCTAGTGATTATAAAATATCTTTATAACCTTTATAACAATAACAGGTAAAAATCTTAAATATTCAAAAATAAATAAAAAAAAACAGGTACAAATATTAAATCGAGGTACCCATTCTATGACAACTCTCAGCAACTTACCCTCTATTTTTGTGCCTTTAGTGGGCCTAGTATTTCCGGCAATTGCAATGGCTTCTTTATTTCTTCATGTTCAAAAAAACAAGATTTTTTAGAAACGGGCAGTAGGGACAAATCTCATCTATTTTTTTATATCTAGAAGCAATTCGATGAATTACTCCTAAAGGTTTACATCAGAATAGTGCTAGTTGATGAGAGTTACTTCGGAAACAAGGAAAAGTAAAGTAAAATTCATTTGGTTGGGTTATTTTCCCAATTCCAAAAAAATACAACTGGATCTAATATGGGTTGGCGATCAGAACGTATATGGATAGAACTTATAACGGGGTCTCGAAAAACAAGTAATTTCTGCTGGGCTTTTATCCTTTTTTTAGGTTCATTAGGGTTCTTATTGGTTGGAACTTCGAGTTATCTTGGTAGGAATTTGCTATCTTTATTTCCGTCTCAGCAAATTCTTTTTTTTCCACAAGGGATCGTGATGTCTTTCTATGGAATCGCTGGTCTCTTTATTAGCTCCTATTTGTGGTGTACAATTTCGTGGAATGTAGGTAGTGGTTATGATCGATTCGATAGAAAAGAGGGAATAGTGTGTATTTTTCGTTGGGGATTTCCTGGAAAAAATCGTCGTATCTTTCTCCGATTCCTTATGAAAGACATTCAGTCCATCAGAATAGAAGTTAAAGAGGGTATTTATACTCGTCGTGTCCTTTATATGGAAATCAGAGGACAGGGGGTCATTCCCTTGACTCGGACTGACGAGAATTTGACTCCACGAGAAATTGAACAAAAAGCGGCGGAATTGGCCTATTTCTTGCGTGTACCGATTGAAGTATTTTGAAAAAAAAAAATTAACTGAAAAATTCAAGAATTTTTTTTTTTTCGAAATATTTGATATTTTAAATTTTGATAGAAAGGGCGTTCTTTCGTTTCGAAATCCGACTAATATTCATTACTTGAAGTGCTCTTTCATGCATTCATCGAAGGGGCAATTGCTTCGAATTTTAGCAATTGATATCTTTGGAAACAATATTTTTTTTCTTCATTCGAATTGGAAATAGACTCTTTCTCTTTCTTATTCTATTTGTGTATTCTTTCTAAATTCAAAGAACTAACTCCCGAATTACAAATAAAAAAAAGTGAGAATAGATTTATAGGTTCTATGACTTGTAATAGAACTTATGCTTGATAGAAATATTCTTATCATATAGAGTTGACGAATGAGGTGAAGCTGAGTTCATTAAAGACGAAAAATGGAAAAAAAGAAAGCATTCATTCCCCTTCTATATCTTACATCTATAGTATTTTTGCCCTGGTGGATCTCTTTCTCATTTAAGAAAAATATGGAATCTTGGGTTACTAATTGGTCGAATACTAGGCAATCCGAAATTTTCTTGAATGATATTCAAGAAAAGAGTATTCTAAAAAAATTCATAGAATTAGAGGAACTGTTACTCTTGGATGAAATGATAAAGGAATATCCGGAAACACGTCTACAAAACCTTCGTATCGGAATCTACAAAGAAACGATCCAATTGATCAAGACGCACAACGAAGATCGTATCCATACGATTTTGCACTTCTCGACAAATATAATCTGTTTCGTTATTTTAAGTGTTTACTCTATTCTAGGTAATCAAGAACTTATTATTCTTAACTCTTGGGTTCAAGAATTCCTATATAACTTAAGCGACACAATAAAAGCTTTTTCTATTCTTTTATTAACTGATTTATGTATAGGATTCCATTCGACCCATGGTTGGGAACTAATGATTGGTTCTGTCTATAAAGATTTTGGATTTGCTCATAATGATCAAATTATATCCGGTCTTGTTTCCACTTTTCCAGTCATTCTAGATACAATTTTAAAATATTGGATTTTCCGTTATTTAAATCGTGTATCTCCGTCACTTGTAGTGATTTATCATTCAATGAATGACTGAAAAAATGATCCACTGATCCAATTATAAAGTTTGTTATTTTGTACAAAAGTTCAATATTCAAAAATTGACTTATCCTTTTCTTTTTTTTTTTCTACCCATCCAGGGGATTCCTTTTATATTCCAGTCCAGTAAAATTATTTCAGTAAATAGCAGAATCATGGATAGGGAACTATACCAGTGACCGACCTAATTTTATTGTAGAACTTTTCATTTTCAGGATCAATGATTGGACCATGCAAACTAGAAATGCCTTTTCTTGGATAAAGGAAGAGATTACTCGATCCATTTCCGTATCGCTCATGATATATATAATAACTCGAGCACCCATTTCAAATGCATATCCTATTTTTGCACAGCAGGGTTATGAAAATCCGCGAGAAGCAACTGGCCGTATTGTATGTGCCAATTGCCATTTAGCTAATAAACCCGTGGATATCGAGGTTCCACAAGCGGTACTTCCTGATACTGTATTTGAAGCGGTTGTTCGAATTCCTTATGATATGCAAGTGAAACAAGTTCTTGCTAATGGTAAAAAGGGGGCTTTGAATGTGGGGGCTGTTCTTATTTTACCGGAGGGATTTGAATTGGCTCCCTCCGATCGTATTTCGCCTGAGATTAAAGAAAAGATAGGTAATCTGTCTTTTCAAAGCTACCGTCCCACTAAAAAAAATATTCTTGTGGTAGGCCCTGTTCCTGGTCAGAAATATAATGAAATCACCTTTCCTATTCTTTCCCCCGATCCCGCTACTAAGAGAGATGTTCACTTCTTAAAATATCCCATATACGTAGGCGGGAACAGGGGAAGGGGGCAGATTTATCCCGACGGGAGCAAGAGTAATAATAATGTTTATAATGCTACAGCAGCAGGTATAGTAAACAAAATCATACGAAAAGAAAAAGGGGGATATGAAATAACTATAGTGGATGCATCGGATGGCCGCGAAGTGATTGATATTATACCTCCAGGACCAGAACTTCTTGTTTCAGAGGGTGAATCTATCAAACTTGATCAACCATTAACGAGTAATCCCAATGTGGGTGGATTTGGTCAGGGGGATGTGGAAATAGTACTTCAAGATCCGTTACGTGTCCAAGGTCTCTTGTTCTTCTTGGCATCTATTATTTTGGCACAAATCTTTTTGGTTCTTAAAAAGAAACAGTTTGAGAAGGTTCAATTGTCTGAAATGAATTTCTAGGTCCGCGGATTTATCACCATATTAAGTTCGTAAAAATAACTAAATTTTTGTTGATAATTATGGAATTCTGTAGAATCAAAAAATTCTGAAAAGCCCTTTGCTTCTTTCTATTCTTTTTCTATCATATTTAGAGAATTCTTTACTAGTCAGTCATAGTATGTATATTGTGAAGAGGACTATTTGACTTTACCTATTCTTTGTTTCTTTTTTTTTCAACCCCAATAAATTGGAGCGCTATAATTATGTCACTGTTTTCGGATTTCAATGTTATAGAATATAAATATATTCAATTAATAGTTTTTCGATTTTAATATAAGAAAATTCGACTAGATACTAAACATAAGATAAATAAGCGCAGAATATTAAGCACAATCTAAATAGAAATTGGAAAAACGGGATTCTAGGAGGGATTATTTGTCTTCCTAGAGTCCTTCTTGTTTGTGTCGAAATATTCTCCGAAATATTAATATAATAATGCCTATGGATCTCGTTCCTCAAAGAATCCTATTCTTAGTTTAGATTTTTTCCGAGTTTTTATTAGAACCTTTATGACATATAATATCTTTTTTATTTATTGCATATAACATATAAGAAGTGGTAGAGTAGTGGACAAACAAAAAAGAGAGGGAATTTTATTGAGCAAATAGAACTTCTTCAATAAACTTGTTTATAAAAAAATGGAACCTTGAAAAATATTAGATAGTAAAAATTAGAGTAAGATTCTTTTAGTATAGAAAGGGTTCGGTTCGCATGATATCTGATCGATAGAAAAATAAATAGAAATATATAAAATATAGAATATTCAAATAGTAATATATTACAATATAATTAATTCTATTTCTATTGTGCCACCCAGAAAAAGGAAATCAAGTGATTCCTTCTTTCTTTTTTTTTTTGTTTTCCTTATTTTAACTTTGAAAGTATCGACAGATATTATCGAGGAAGAGATGTTTTGAATCAATTAATGAAATTTATTTTATCAATTAATGAAGTTTATTTTTCAAAAATCTCATCAGAAAAAAATGAAATGGAGTTTTTTGAAACATCGAAAAAAGTTCTCCATTTTGTCATTTATA